ACAATGATCTAATGAGAGGAAGGACTGGAACTAAAGTATCAAATCTCTTAATAAGAGTATCTATTAATATAGAATCCTCTAGTATTTGACTCCTTACCACCAAGTAATTTATTTTTACACTTATATAATAACCGATAAAGTAGAACAAATAATAAGAGAATTGGTTTCTATGAAACCTATTAGGCTCAGACCAAAAATGAAAATAATATTGCCAAAAACAGACAAGGTAAGATTTAAATTTCTTCATAAAAAGATCAGTCCCTTTTGATGCTAGAATAGCTTTACCTTGATATCGAACATAGTGCATGAGAGGATCTGTGAAGATCCATAAAGTTTTCTTCAAAAAAACATGATGCACTATTCTAAAATGTTCTATTTTTCCATAGAAGTAAATTCTTTCAAGAAAGCTTCTAAAAGATCTTAATCGTAAACAAGAAGATTTTTTACGAATAAACAGGAATAAAAACTCATATTCTGATACATAAGAATTATATAAGAAACGAGAGAGTCTTATATTTTCTTTTGAGAATATAGAAACCGATTTCTTTGAAGTAATGATACTATTCGAATCAGAATAATCGAAGAGAAAAAATCGCAATAAATGCAAAGAAGAAATATCTTGGATCCAGCATTGAAGGATTTGAACTAAGATTTCAAAATGGACAGGATAAGGTATTAGTATATCCAATACATTATTTAAATAATAAAATTTGTCCTCTAAAAAAGAAAATATTGAATGAATAGATCGTAAATCTTGCAATTTTGATATTTTTTTTTTAGAGGAGGAAAATAAAAATCGAAGGGAGAATGGAATTTCTACAACAAAACCAAAACCCTCAGATATCATCTGAGAAAAAAAATAAGCATAAAAAAAGCGGTTGTACTCATTAATTTGATTTTGGTTACAGTTTTGAATAACCGAATTCATCAAAAAATTCGATTGATACATTCGAATAATTAAGCGTTTTACAAGTATTAAACTAGATTTAATATCATAGCTAATCAGTTTATTATAGCTAATGAGTTTTTTAACAGATTCGATAGAACCATTGAAACCATAATCATAAACAAATGCATAAGTATACTCTTGAAAAAGTAGCGGATATAAGCATTGTTGTTGACGAAATTTATATTTTTCTAAAGAAATTGAAAATTCTTCCATTGAAATTTCTACTTGAACCAGAAGAAATAAGCCTTTTCTGGGTTTATCAAATGATACACAGTGCAATATGGTCAGAACAGAGTTTTTCTTATTTATTTAGATATACATATATATCTATTATATAGATACTCTGGAAAATAAATGAGAAAGCCAGCTCTATTAATCCTAATAATAAAAAGATATTTTCTTTCCCTTTTTCTATCCAATTAGTTTATTAATTTTTTCGGATTTTGAAAGGAAAGGTTAGAATCTTTTATTTTTGCAACCCAATTGCTCTTTTGATTTTGGAATCTATCTTTTTTATCAATATAAAGTTTCTTCTACACATCCATCTACAATTCAAAATAAAGAATAATTAGGATTCATTTTTTTAATGAATCAGATCAAAAGTTCAATCATAAAAGAACTCATCCATCTTTTTCCGAATTCGGTACTAATATATTTTTAACATCTAATTAGATCGGAAAATGGTTCTAATAAAGATAAAGAACATAATCTCGTTTCTTTTTTATTTGATCAGAATTGGAGCCATCAGGCTCTATCCATTTATTCAATAGACTCAGCTAAAATTCAGAAATTCTTTTTTTATTAAACTCAAAACAATTTTTTAGAACTATAGTGATTGGATAAGGTCCAAAAAAATTCTACTTTTAGTTATTTTTTAATAATAAAAATAAATAAAATAGTAGTAAATTAAGTTGAAAGAATTAAAGAATAAAACTTTTTTTTATTACGACATGCTGTTTTTTCCTATTCATTACCCTTGAGGATCAGTCGCGGTCTTATAGACTCTACCAAAAGTCTGGACGAATTTTTTTCTTCATCCAAATGTGTAAAAGATCGTAGTCGCACTTAAAAGCCGAGTACTCTACCATTGAGTTAGCAACCCGGATAAATTAAGAAGACAGGTATATATGATCGAAATCAAAAATAAAATCAATTTTATTGCACGACTCTGTTAAAACAATAAATTAGCAACAGAGAAATAACAAATTCGATAAAAAAAAATCTCAATTCAATTACTAATACTAAAATTGATAAAATCGAAATCTATTCCAATAAAAATGAAAAAATAATGAAAAATCACCTATTTTTTGATCAAATTCTTCTTCATTAAGAAGAAGAAAAAGATGTCTTGATGGAAACCTAATGCTCGAGTAAAAAAAAATAGAGAACAGAATAAACAGATCTATTGATCTATCTATAGATAAAATTCTATTTGATCAATACAATATTGTATTAATCAAATAGAATTTGTCAATAGGAAAAAAAACTGAAAAAATTAAATGATAAAAAATACTAATAAAGATAGATACGGAAAATTCTACGTTTCTTTCTAAAAAAGAAAGATTCTTTTCTAATCTTTAGAATTTTCTTTTTTGAATTTGTCGAATTCATAAAAAACAGAATAAAATCTCGAGAATTTATGATAGAATTCTCGTCTTTCTTTATTTAGGAAAGAGCGAGATTAAATTATAAATTATATATTTATTGTTTAGATTTAGATTATATATATATTGTCTAAATAAATAAGATCCTTCATGTTGTTTATACCAAACTCCTTCAGAAGTATGCATACCACTTGGATAAAAAAGTTCTCAATTTTAAGAAGATATAATTTTTTTTCATTTTACATCTTCTTCAAACGAGAAATCATTTCTACTAGATTTGATTCTATTAATTCTTCTGATTTTGGCGATTCTTCAGTAGAAACTATATTCTCTTCCATAAAATCCCAATATCTAAGAATCTCATTGAGATCAGCAGGAGTAAAGTTTTTTAAGAGTCTCATAAGGAGACTCATAGGGATCAGTAGAAACTATATTGTCATCCCAAGTACTAAGAATCTCATAGGGATCAGTAAAAGCTATAATGTCATCCATAGGATCCCAAGTACCGGAATGAATCAAAGATTCGATCCGAATTCTCTATCGGTAATCGGTAAATGAAATGCACAAAAAAACAAATATATTTGTTTTTTTGTGCATATTGTTTGTAAATGGATATTTCACAATTTTTACAATAAGTCCATAAATGAGCGTATGGCGCAAATACATCCTTTGGATCAAATACATCCTTTGGCTCAAATACATCCTCCGGCTTAAGATTCTTTTGGTATTCTGAATTTCTATTATCATAAGCACTCTGAGCAATAGAAAAATTCTTTTTTATATCTTTTATTAAAAAATTGTAAAGTTCGTCCTTTTTGTGGATTTTCAATCTTAAAACTAGAAATGCTTTAATTAAAATAGGATATCCTAATATAAATCGCTGTATGAACATAAAAGAAAAAAACGAATCAAAGAATCATAATTGTCTTTTTGAAAACATGTACGTGCTATTACGGAATAATAAAACTTATCGGAAAAGCTGCTATTTCTAACTTTAACTTTATTGTCCGACAAAAGATTGATTCGTCCAAAGCGCGTCCTGCTCGTTCCAACCTTCAACCCTTCTTTTTATAGAGAATACATAAGATGATGCTGAATAGCATCAAGAAAGACTGACAATCCATAACCCCTATAGGAGGAGGGTTACGATCGGGTCGATCTACGCGAGCTTGGACGCTCGTTTTCCAATTCAGTACTCGTTTTTTTTCGAGTTGTATCTCCTTCCAAAGGTTTTCTAGCTCTTGGATTCTCTCTAGTTTACCTTTTGTTATCCATTTTTTGAATTCTTCTTGCTTTAAAGCTTCGGTAATGTGATTTTTTAATTCTTCCTCTTGCTTTAAAACTTCGGATTGATCCTCTTCGGATTGCTCCTCTTTATCCAAAAGAGGAGAAGTGTACACCTTTATTTCCGAATCCAAAAGAGGTGAATTGTACACCTTTATTTCCGATCCTCTGTTAACAAAAGTATTATCTGGTCCAGTCATTGTTCTCTTATCTTGTTTTTTTCAAGAGTTCTTTCTCTTGAATTTAAAAATTGATTGTTCCGATGGAACCTTCTACCGGTAATTAACCATTGATAACTAAAAAAAAATAGAGAACAGAATAAACAGATCTATTGATCTATCTATCTATTGATCTATCTATAGATCAAATTCTATTTGATCTATACATTATTGTATTAATCAAATAGAATTTGTCAATAGGAAAAAAAACTGAAAAAATTAAATGATAAAAAATACTAATAAAGATAGATACGGAAAATTCTACGTTTCTTTCTAAAAAAGAAAGATTCTTTTCTAATCTTTAGAATTTTCTTTTTTGAATTTGTCGAATTCATAAAAAACAAAAGCAATTCTTGAAGTGGTAGAAAAGGGTTTTTTAAGATGAAAGTCATCCGTTCAAATCCAAGAAAAGCCCTTTTCTACTAAACTTCAATTTGATGCCTTGCTTTTGAAAGGAACTCTAAAAAAAAAGAAAAATTAACTACTTGTAAAGAATTCCAAGAATAATTCCCTTTATGAATTTTAATAAAAGAAGTTCCATTTCACTATTTTTGGATAAAATTTAGAATTCTTTATTGAATTCGATGAAATGGTTCTTTAATAATGATTCTTTAATATAGCTAGAATGACCCTCTCTTTATATACCTAGAATTACCCTCGCAAATTGCGGACACTAATTTGTTAAGAATCCATCGAATTGAAACTGTATCTTTATTGTTGGCTGGAATTGGAATATCCACGAGATCTGGATCACAATCTGTATCGATTAAGCAAATTGTCGGAATACCCAAAATAATACATTCTCGAAGAGCTATATATTCTCTTTGCTGATCAATGATGACCACAATATCAGGTAACTCCTGCATATATTTGATTCCACCGAGATATGTTTCCAAAATCGATAATTTTCTCTTCAAGATTGCTGCATCTCTTTTGCGAATAGAGTTTAATCTGCCTTTCTTTTCTAATAATTTTAAATGCCATAACTTAAAAAGTCTCCTTCGCGTAATGGACCAATTTGTTAACATACCACGAAACCATTTTTTATGAACATAATGACACCGAGCCCTTATTCCAGCCAACGCTACTGAATCCGCGACTTTTTCTGGTAATTTTTGAGTACCAACAATTAAAATGTTTTTTTTTATACGTGCTGCATCAAAAAGTAAATCACAAGCTTCTGATAAAAAACGAGCAGTTTTAGCGGGATTTGTAATATGTATACCTAAGCGTTTGTATTTGGGCTTTAGAAGGATATAAGGAGTGATTTTAGGATTCCATCTCTTTTTATAATCACCTAAATGAACTCTTGCTTCAATCATCTCTTCAAAATTGATGTTCCAATATCTTCTTGTCATTTTGTCTCCCACTTCCTTTTCTTTTATTTTCTTTTTTTAATAAAAAATAGGTGCCTTGAAATAAATAATTGTTCCGATGGAACCTTCTACCGGTAATTTACCATTGATGCATGACACAAATCCTAAACAATTTTTAGAATTACTTATTTGATTTGATTGACTCTGACTCGATTGATCAAAAAATCCATAATCAGATTAGTTAAAAAAAAATAGTTAAGGTAAGAAATGAATCCGTTTTCATTTAAGTTAATGATAATGAAATCTTATGAAAGATTTTTTTTTATAAATGAGAATTTAGATTATTTGTCATGTCAGAACATAATAATTCTTTATGATGTAACATAATATCTCTCATTTCCAACTCAAATAGATTTTCTATTTTTTTTTCTAAAGCAAAGCTCTTATCTTGTCTTGAAGGACGCACATTTTTTTTCAATCCGGTACCAATAGGTAGAATTCTTCCCAGAACAACGTTTTCTTTCAGACCTTTCAACCAATCAATACGACCTCGCAGAGCAGCTTTTGCTAAAACTCGAGCGGTTTCTTGAAAACTTGCTTCAGATATGAAACTTTGAGTATTTAGAGAGGCTCTTGTTACTCCCAACAAGATTGCCCGATAAAAGATTGATTCATCCAAAGCGCGTCCTGCTCGTTCCGCTCGTAATAACCCAATTAACTCTCTAGGTAAAAAGACATTAGACATTCCATCTTCTGAAACCAACACTCTTGATGTTACTTGATGTACAATAATCTCGATATGTCTATTATGGATATGTACCCCCTGAGATCGATAAACCTTTTGGATCTCATTAACCAAAGAAATACGACTTTGGGCTATGGTTAGCTCAGCTCCAATGAAGAAAACCCAAGGTACTCCAAGAATTCTTGGTATACGTTCGTTCCAACCTTCAATCCTCCTTTTTAGGTTCATCAATAGTAAATCAATCGAACGCGCTTCGAAAAATTTCTCTACTTTTGGAAGACCTTGCGTTATATCACTAGATCTCGATTTTTCATATAGAAATGTAACTAATACATCTCCTTTATAAAAGATTTCCCCATAATGACCATGAATGGTTGTGCCTGAAGTGAGTAAATAGGGCTTAGCTGATCTTATAACTAAGGAATCAAGATTGATAATTACAATTTGACCAGATTTTTTGACATATGGTTCGTCTTGAAAAAGACACAAATTTTCGCAAATAAATTGTCCAAGACTTATTTTTGTCGATGTCTCTTCCCAACTATTGTCGTGAAAGAAAGGGCACCAATTCCAATTGAATGGGTTCAAAAAAAAGCCTATCGTTGGATCCGGACTGTAAATTCTGCTATTCTCATCTATTAAACAGTATTCAGCAACCTCAGGTTGAAGTATTCTACATATATTATAGATTTGAATCAATACTTTGAAAATCTGTTCCAAAAAAGATGCGATGACACATGGATCAAACTGAGAATTATCTATATATAGTAAAATGATGTTGAGTAGCAGGAAAACCTCTTTCAAATTGTCAAAAAAATCAAACCAATTATCAAAATATTTAGGAAAAAAATATTTATTTAATAAGATCTCATTATGAGTTAGTAAATTAAAAAATGAATAAAAATTCGTTATTTTAGATACAATAGCACCTAGCGGACCCAAAACAAATATATATGGGAATAGGGGATTCCTTTTTTTTCTCACAGTATTCTTTTTGAATCGATGCATTTGAGAACAATTGGACGATGGCAAAATTATCAAAGATTGATAATCCTTGTTTCGATTTAACAAAGTACCCATAGTTCCTTTATGTTGACTAAATGGACTAAATGATTGCATTTTCGTCTTGGAATAAAAAGGATTGATATTGCTACGATCTAATACATTATCAGGAATAGGATCTAATGTATTATCAGGAATGAATCCTGAACTTGCTCTTTCATATCTTTTTCCAATATATGAAGGCTTAATTAACTCAATTTTGATGAAATTGCGAATTAAATAATTTGTCTTTATCTCAACAAATGAAGCATGAACCTCTTCTTCTATAGAACTATTTTGTTTTTGGTCCCAATTCAATACTAAACAAGTCCGAACTAATTGAATATTCTTAAGACAGATTATTCGAATTGACTTGCTATCTCCATAAAGGAAATAATTGACAATTCTAAATTGGAGATTGTCTTTTTCTTGCACGAGATCCTGAGCGAAAAGTGTTGCTAAATCAATCTCATCAGGTATTTCATATGTAATTACAGGTCTAATCGAAACAAAATACTTTTTCTTGATAGGTGTGATCCCTTGAACATAGATCCAATCTTTTGATTTTTTGAATTTCTTCAAATTTTTTTTTTCTGTTTCTCGTGGTATCAAAATATCGCTCTGCCTGGATATCTTATCTGGAAAATGAATATCTCCAGAAAAGATTTTCAGTTCAATATATTTTCTTGTTTTCTCCACTTGGACTAATCCACCCATTCGGCTTCTTTTATTTAAAGTGAGCCATGTATTTACGCCAATGATACTATTGTTCCGGACTCTTATAGAAGAGGATCTCGGTAAGATATGCACTTCTTCGGGAATGAAAAAAAACTGATCCACTTTACTTTGGTATTCCGTGCTAAATTCTTGTGTTCCTTGATCCTCGATCAATGTTTGATATTCCGGGCTCAATTCTTGTGTTCCTTGATCCTCGGTCAATGGTTGGTATTCAAGAAATTCTTTTATTTCTTGATCCTCGATCAATGTTTGGTATTCCAGACTTAATTCTTGTGTTCCTTGATCCTCAATTAACATTTGGTATTCTGTCAATTCTTTTATTTTTTCATTCTCAATCAATGTTTGGTATTGCGGACTTAATTCTTCTTTTTCTTGATCCTCAATTAACATTGGGTATTCCGGAGATTCTTTTATTCCTTGATCCTCGATCAATATTTGATATTCCGGATTCCATTCTTGTGTTCCTTGATCTTCGATCAATGTTTGGTATTCCAGACTCAATTCTTGTGTTTCTTCATCCTTCATTAACATTTGGTATTCCAGAGATTCTTTTATTGCTTCATTCTTAATCAATTTTTGGTATTGCGGATTCAATTCTTCTGTTTCTTCATCCTCAATTAACATTTGGTATTCCGGAAATTCTTTTATTCCTTCATTCTCAATCAATGTTTGGTATTCTAAAGTCAATTCTTGCATTTTTTGATACTCAATCAACATTTGATATTTTTGATATTCAATCAACATTTGGTATTCCGGGCTAAATTCTTGTATTTCTTGATCCTCAATTAACATCTGGTATTCCGGAAATTCTTTTATTCCTTGATCCTCAATCAAATCGTCTTTTTTTATGATTGACTCGATCTCATATTGAATAATTCCCGAATTACTTCTTCTGTATCCTGGATCATCAAAATAAGCAAGAATACTATTTCGATGGAAAATACCGTTTATGGGTATCGCCTTTGAAATAACAAAACAGGATATTAGTTCTTTTTCTTGTTCTTTATCATATTTTAATGGGATAATAAATCGGTTTCTTCGCTTTTTCGTCAACAAATAAGACTTCTCTTGCAAAATAGAAGGATATATGAAATTCGAATGATTGTTCGATATGATTTGATCAGTTGGTGAATGCTCAACAATTTCCCCTTTACTAGAAGTATTCAACAATTTATATCTTAGTTCGTTATTAGCTTTTGTATTAGTTTTTGAGGGGTCAGAAATAGAAATATATCTTTCTTCAACAGAAAAAGAATCAACATTCATTTGATCTTGATCCTTGTGTACCGGAAAAGACACTCTATCGGATCTGCAAGGACTTCCTGCCAATACCCATAAATGGCTTGTTTTTGGTAATAGATACACATTACTATCTGTATGTTTAGGTGTATGGTAGACATCGGTACTCCAGTGCAGTTCTCCTCCTGATTCCGAAAAAATATGTTTTTGTACTCTCTCTTTAAAAGGAAAAGTAGACATTCCAGTACGAATCTCAGCAATAACTTGTTCTGATTCTACATATTGATCACTTTGAACTAAAATCAAACTTTTCGAGGGGATACTCACATTATGGATAATATCTCGACTCTCTATAGTTACATAGAAATCTGTAGAACACAGAAAGGCAGGATGCCCATGACGGGTACGTGTGGGATCAAGCAAATCCTCATTGAATTTGATTTTTCCATGAAAAGGAGTTCGTATATGTTGGGCAGTACCACCTGTGAATACTCCACCAGTATGAAAAGTTCTTAATGTGAGCTGAGTTCCTGGTTCCCCAATCGATTGACCCGCAATAATACCTACAGCTTCTCCCAATTCAACCAAATCACCATGAGTGGGACTCCGACCATAACATAATTGACAGATCCAAGATGTACTCCTGCAAGTGAAAGGAGTTCTAATATATATTGATTGTGTTCGAAAAGTTCTAAATCGATTGACCAGTCCAATCCCAATATCTTGATTTCGAGTGGCAATGCATCGTAGACCGATATAGATATCATCTGCTAATACACGACCGATTAGTGTTTGGACAAAAACGGTTTCTGTCATCCCATTTTGAGGACTCACAGAAATACCTCGGATAGTACCACAGTCTCTTCTACGTACAACAATGTGTTGAACTACTTCAACAAGTCTACGAGTAAGATATCCAGCATCTGCTGTTCGTATAGCAGTATCTACAACTCCTTTGCGAGCTCCATAACAAGAAATTATATATTCAGTCAAAGAGAGTCCTTCGTGTAAATTGCTTTGAATGGGTAAATCAATCATTTGTCCTTGGGGATCTGACATTAATCCTCTCATACCTACTAATTGGTGTATCTGAGATGCATTTCCCCTAGCTCCCGAAAAAGACATTAAATAGACTGGATTAGAAGGATCAGTCATCTGAAAATTTGGATTCATTTCTTGTCTCAAATATTCACTTGTAGCATACCATATTTCAATAGATTGACGTAATTTTTCTACTGCATGTACATTTCCATAATGATGGTGTTTCTCCAAAATAGAAGTCTGTTGTTCAGCATCTTGAACTAACCATCGTTTCGATGACATTGTTAAAAGATCATCAATTCCTAATGAGATAGATGTAGTAGTGGCTTGATGGAAACCTAGAGTCTTTAGTTGATCTAGGATATAGGATGTATATCCCATTCCAAAATGCACTATTAATCTACTAATAAGTCGTTTTATAGCAGTTCCATTTATGACTTTATTGTAAAAGGCTTGTTTTGTATCTTTTTTTGTCATAATTACTTCTCTATTTGAGTAGGATTCGACAATAGACATGAGTTAGTGATTCGAAGATAGAATATCCTTTATCTTACTCTTGATTCATGCAGAAATTCAGAAATAAAAATAAAATAAAGAAATTAATGAAATTGGAAAAACCCGGGATTTCGCCGCCTGGGAAGGGGCATGACCTAATCTAATTTTTGAATTGAAATAGTGTATCAATTTTACAATAATTCGGAATGGAAAAAAGACAAAATCGTTTACACCCCCGGACTCTATTTAATAGGCCTCGAACCATTCGTAGAAAGCTCGTAAGCTTTCCAAGAATTCTTTCTTTTGGAATTCAGAAAATCTGAAAACCTTATCCATTAGAGTTTCGGCCTCCGTATCTAGGAGATCGGGGATGGTTCGAATATTTAATTTCGAACTAAGCAGTCGGATCAAGTCCGACCCAAAAAATGTATATATATTAAAAGATTTATAAGGAATAGGGAGGCTTCTCAAACGAGAAAGCATCCTATTCCACATCTCCGTGTAGAGGAATTCTATGAATTCCTCGTCGCTCCCGAAGTTTAAATTGGCCATGTTATTAAGTATTTTTCTTGAAGTTCTTTTCTCTAGAAGAGGTGGAATAGAATAAGCGGAATGATCATACGCCTGTAATGCATTGTATGTCCCATAATAAGTGCCGGTAGAAGATGACTATTCATAGCTATTACCTTAACAAGAAGAGTTCGACCCAATCCTTGATTTCTGTCTTTGTTGATCCTGATTCGACATTAGAAGTATACAAGGTCTTCAAGTTCTTCCTCCTGTAAGAATTTGTCATTGTTGAACAAATGCTTATCTACTTCTCCTTCCTCTCGGTATCTTTCTGAGAATTTCTTCTTTATATTTGACGAGAGTCAAAATAGTCAAATTCTTGATCCTCTCAAAAATCCATTATTGTCTAAGAAATATCGACATTCCCATTTTCCAGATTGTTCAAAATCTTCTATGTGGATCTAAGAATCTAATATCAATAGAAACCATATTCTCATCCGTAGGACTCCAAGTACCCGAATCAATCAAAGATTCGATTCGATCGAAACTCTCCATTGGTAAATGAAATGCACAATGTTGACAAATATATTTGTTTTTTTGCGCATATTTTTTGTAAATGGATGTCTCACAATTTTCACAATAAGTCTGTAAATGAGCGTATGGCCCAAATACATCCTTTGGATCAAATACATCCTCTGGCTCCTCTGGTTTAAGATTCTTTAGGGCAGGTTCTTGCGCGTTACTCACGCGTCCGCCACTGGAAACACCACTTCCCGCATGTGTTAAGCATGCCGCCAGCGTTCATCCTGAGCCAGGATCAAACTCTCCATGAGATTCCTAGTTCCATTACTTATAGCTTCCTTGAAATAGTGTATCAATTATAGTGTATCAATTCGACTAAACCCTTGTATGGCTTCTTCTATTTCTCGATAAAAAGAAATATGACCAAGAGTGGTTCGAATGTATATACAACGGATTTCTTCTTTTGCACTTCTTATTAGAAGATAATGCCCATAAATCTCATGAGAAGTACCCAAAGATTCATATTGAACTTCAATGGGAAGTTCATTTGACCCAAAAAAAGGTTGATCTTTATCTAATTTCCATTGGAGCCACAAAGGATTATCTAAACTGATTCTTTTTTGCCGATAAGCTCCAAGTGCATCATATGAGCTAGAAAAATAAGGTTCTTTTTCTTTATTATATTTATAGTTTATATTGTCAACTGGTTCATTTTGATAGTTTCTGCAATTATATAGATTATACCTATTTGCACAAATCCCTCGACGATTTCCCATAGTTAATATATAGAGTCCAATAAGCATATCTTGAGTTGGTACACAAATAGGATCTCCAATAGCTGGAGATAACAGATTTGTATGAGAAAACATAAGTAAACGAGCTTCCGCTTGAGCTTCTAAAGATAAAGGTAAATGAACAGCCATTTGATCTCCATCAAAGTCTGCATTAAAACCCTTACAAACTAATGGGTGTAAATAAATAGCACGCCCCTCCACTAAAATGGGTTGGAAGGCCAATATGCCTAATCTATGCAGAGTTGGTGCTCTATTCAGTAATACAGGATGCCCCTGCACAACTTCTTGAAGTATTTCCCATACAATAAGTTCTTTTTCCCGCTCCTTAATCTGCCTTTTAGCAGTCGCTGTGTTAGAAGCGAAATGTTTCCTAATTAGATCACGGATTAGAAATGCTTGGAAAAGCTCTATTGCGATTTCTCGAGGTAATCCGCATTGATGTAATGAAAGAGAAGGACCCACAACAATGACAGAACGCCCTGAATAATCAACCCGTTTACCAAGCAAAGTCTCGCGGAATCTTCCTTCTTTCCCTCCAATTATATCTGAAAAAGATTTGTAAACTTTATCTTTATTAAAACCATCCTTACTTGGTTCGTGGACCCCAATATCAAGAAGTATATCTACAGCTTCTTGTAATAATTTTACCTGAGAATTTACAACCTCTCTGTCCGAACATACACGTGGGGCTAATAACTCGCTAAGAAGATCATTCCGACGAATAACTCTTCTATAGAGCTCATTAATATCCGAACTTATTAGCTTACCCCCATCTATCTGAATAATGGGTCTCAATTCGGGAGGAAGAACTGGTAATAAGTACAAAATCATCCATTCAGGTTCTATATTTGTTTGAAGAAAATGTTTAGCTAATCCCATACGTCTAACCAAAAAATTCTTTCTTATTTGAATTTTTCTATTTTCCCATTCATTTTCAGTAGATTCCTCGTCTGCTAATTTTTTCCATTCTACTAATGAATTCTCGATAATAATTCGCAAATCTAAATCAGCTAATTGCTCTCTAATAGCATCAGCTCCTATAAGAATTTCTCGATTTTGAAATGTCTTGAAGCCCCGGGTACTAAAAAAAAGTGGAATGCTGTATTTCCGGGATTGGATTTCATATTCGAATAAACCTCTTAATCGTAAGAAAGTCGGTTTTTTAGCTATGGGCCTAGCAAAAGAAGAATCAAGATAGGTTCCTATAGGATTCCCCCCTTTGAAATCGGACGTGAAGGTTTCCTCTCATCCGGCTCAAGTAGTTGCACTAACTAAATAAAGAAAAAAAGAGTTCTTTCTTATTTTTAGACTTTTTCGAAAAAAACTTAAAAAGAACTACTCTTTACTCAAGTTCCCAGTAAAAACCAATCTCTCATTGATTCATTCTTTCTTTACTTGAATTTGATGAATGAATAAAATGAGAATGTCAAATTATTGAGTAGTCTACTTCCCTGATGAATTCTCTTAAAGACTTCTGATAAAGATTTCTGATTTTTGAATTCATACGGGATTTATTTGTCTATATCTCATTCCATTTAATCTTTTAGGTCCCTACCTACTCACCTCGACGGTTATGCCTTAATATCCCTTGAAGCATATATGCGATAGATAAACTCCTGTAACCATACTATAATTTGCTTGCTTAAGCAAAATCTTTCTCTGAAAGAAATGGAATGATAAATCCCATTTCAAAAGATTTTCACAAGGTATAACTAGCTATTCCTGTTTATCTATTACAGAATGGACCATGGATTAATTCCCCTTTAAATTGGAAGTATAGAATATACTCAAAATCCTAAGTTTCATGTTATTTCTTCCAAAACACATGTCAGAGCCAGGGCATCCCAATTGGATCGAATGGGATGACAGTTTCTCAATTCGAACCTGTTAAATGAGAATTTTGATCAAATCACACACCGCAATATACTAGGCTTTTTAATTCCTTAAGGGATTTATCTAAAAGATTTGCGATATAACTAGGAAGACGTTTTAAATACCACACATGAGTCACTGGACATGCGAGTTTGATGTACCCCATTTGATATCTTCGTATTCGAGAGTTACCAAATTCTACTCCACATTCTTCACAAAATCTTGGGTTTTCTTTTTCAGCCCCAATCTCTTTATATTTTCCACACGCACAAAATCCACTTTTTATGGGTCCAAAGATTCTTTCGCAAAACAATCCATTTTTTTCTGGTTTATTGCTTTTATAATGAAAAGTCTGAATTTTGGTTACCTCTCCAAGTATTATTTCCCCATTAGGTAGGATTTTGGTCGCCCAAGCCTTTATTTGTTGAGGAGAAACTGGTCCAATTTGAAGTTTTTGATGTTTATACTGGTCAATCATAAAATAAGATTGAAATAATGATTAATTCAGATCACACTTCCTTCCTATGAATCTGGAAGTTCTTTTCAGATACAAAGAAATAATTCAATTCTAGAGCCAAAGATCGTAGTTCTCGAACGAGTACTCGAAAAGATTCTGGAACATCATCCTGAGGGTTAGGTGTTCTTCCTCCAATAAGCATAGTATTTAATATTTCTTTACGAGTTCTAATATGATCAGATTTATAAGTAAGCATCTCTTGTAAAATATGAGCAACACCAAATCCTTCTAGAGCCCAAACTTCCATTTCTCCTACGCGTTGTCCCCCTTGGTTGGCCCTTCCTCTAACGGGTTGTTGTGTAACAAGTGTGTAAGGCCCGGTAGAACGTCCATGGATTTTATCATCCACTTGATGAATTAATTTTAGGATATAGGACTTTCCTATTAGAACAGGTTGTTCAAAAGGATCTCCTGTTCTTCCATCAAATATTATGCTTTTTCCAGGGTATTCGGGCTCAAAAACCCATGGATTTTTTGTTTGTTTACTGGCTTCATATAATTCAGAAAACACTAGTTTTCTCGAAGCCTCTTGCTCATATCTTTCATCAAAGGGTGCTATTCGATAATGTCTCTTTAGGAGATCCCCTGCTAATCCAAGTGAGCATTCAAATATCTGGCCCACATTCATTCGTGAAGGTACTCCCAAGGGATTGAAGACCATATCAACAGGTGTTCCATCTTGCAAATAGGGCATATCTTGTCTAGGCAAAATCTTGGAAATGATACCTTTATTCCCATGTCTTCCAGCTACTTTATCACCTACTTTGATTTGACGTTTCTGTAAAACATATACAGAAACCATTTCTAAAATATCACTGGAACTGTCCTTCTCAACCCATTTTACATCAATAACAAGACCTCTCCCGCCTATAGGTAGTCTTAAAGAAGTTTCTTCTGTAGAAGATAATTCTGTGCCAAGCATAGCCCCTAAAAATCTGTCCTCTGGGAACGATTCATCCTCTGTTGGCGTTAATTTACCTACTAAAATATCACCTGTTTCTACCCAAGATCCCAGCATCACAATCCCACTCCTATCCAAATTACGGAGAAAATAAGTCTCGAGATGGGGTATTCCCTTAGTGATTCTTTCAGCGCCTTGATTTGTCATATAAGTTTTAATCTCATACTTCCGAATATAAAAAGAAGTCAGAATATCTTCATATATCAAGCGTTCGCTAATTAGTACCGCATCTTCAGAATTATAACCCTCCCACGGCATATAAGCTACTAATATATTTTTTCCTAAAGCGAGTTCCCCACCAACTGTAGCGGCACCATCCGCTAAAATTTGACCTTTTTTGACGCATTGACCTCCCTGAACCCGGGATTTTTGATGGAGAAAAGTTTTTTTGTTGGAACCTTGATACTTAACTAACGGAATACTTTCAGTATTCCCATTCCTTGAAAAAGAGATCTTGTGACTATCAGTATAAAAGACCTTTCCCTGATGCTCAGCTATAACTGAAAACCCCGAATCTACAGCCGTTTGGCCTTCTAAACCAGTTCCAACAATACACTTCTCCGACTGACAAAGCGGAACTGCTTGGCGCTGCATATTCGAACTCATTAAGGCTCGATTCGCGTCATTATGCTCGATAAAAGGAATAAGAGAAGCTCCAATAGAAAAATAGTGGAAGGGAAAAATGCTTCTAAGATGAATCTGTTCCCACGCAATAGTAAGGAATTCTTGACGGTATCGAGCGGGAACAACCTCTTCTTCTTGAATACCCCGATTCAAGGACAAAGAATTTCCTGCTGCTATCATAGAATATCCATCTCGAGTTGGTGATAAATAAACCATCTGTCCTTCTTTTTTCTCAGATATTTTATAAAACGGACTTTCTATAGATTCCCAACGACCAATCCGTGCATAAATAGCTAAGGATCCAATAAGTCCAACATTAATACCTTCGGATGTATCAATTGGACAAATACGCCCATAGTAGCTAGGATGGATATCTCGTATCCGAAAACTAGCAGTCTGACTTGTTAGTCCTCTAGGACCCAAAAAACTCCATTTTCGCCCATGAGCTACTTGTGCTAACGGATTTGTTTGATCTGAAACTTGTGATAAGGGGTGGAGGCCAAAAAACGATTCATAAGTAGTTGTTAATGAAGTTGAAATTACCAAATTCTGAGGACTTTTTATCCATTTATTATGAGAGATTGCTACACGTATAGTATTCCGAATCGCGTTTTCTAAACGAAAGAGAGCCAATCTGAATTGATCCTGTAAGAGATCTCCTACAGAACGAATACGTTTGTTCTTCAAGTGATTCATATCATCAAGTGTACCCATTTCCAATTTCATTCCAATCAAATGATCAGCAGCAGCCAATATATCCCGTGGTAACAAAAATATGTTGTCCTGAGGTATATCAAGATTGAGTCTCCGGTTCATATTTCGTCGACCAATCCTTCCTAATTCGCATTTTGGTTTAACGAATTTATTTTGTAACTCCTCATATAAAGACTCTGAAAATACCATATCTTCCTCTTCTATAGAATGTAACTTTTTATAAAACTCCAAAATAGCGTTTTCTCTTGAACTAATGTGAAAAAAAAGTTCGTTATCATTGTTATCATTCAGGAAAGACAAGAAAATCTCAGGGTAACAAACATTCTCGAGAATTTCTTTCAGATTCGAACCCATAGCTGATAATAGAACTAGAATAGATATCTTTTGTTTCCTACTCACACGCGCCCATATCCTTGCTTTTCTATCCATTTCTAACTTGAACCTTCCTCCACAATCTGATATTATGGTGCCGGTATAGACAGTAACTCCCTTATGGTCCAATTTTGAACGGTAGTAAATACCAGGGCTTTGCAATATTTGATTTATTACAGTCCTATATATTCCATTTATTAGAAAAGTTCCTAAGGAAGTCATTATAGGAATGTTTCCTATAAAAACGGTTTGTTCCTGCATTTTTATACTGGTTTTTCGAGTTAATCCCGCGGGTACATATAATCTTACAGAATATGTAAGTGATTCATAAATAGCATCTCTTTCTTTTATCAAGGGTTCTACCAATTGATATCTTTCCACAAATAATAGAAATTCTATATTTTGATTTATATCTTCGATTTTTTCTTTTGGAAACTTCTCAAATTCTTCCCTCAAGCCTTTAGTAATAAATCTGCAAAAGCTCTCAAATTGTATCTGATTAAACCCAGGTATTGTGGACATTCCCCCATTTCCATTCCAAATCATCTTAATCTGAAGCTTACTATATTATCGAAAAAAATCCCATTAGTTGCTTACTATTCATCGACTCCCTATCTATAGAATAATCTAGTAATGATGGAATTTCTATTCTGTTTGCTAAATCACATGAAATTTTAGTGAACTCTATATATCGACTTTCGACATATAATATAAAACATATAAATATAAATAAATTGAGATGAAATGGAATAATGAAGAAAAACCTCTGAAAAAAACGTAAGAAAATAGAATGGAAATGTATTGATAAGATATTCCCGGAAAAAAATTCTGCTACTTTCTTCCAATTATGGAATCTTTATCTATATAAAATATAGATAAAATGCATCTTACCCCTCTTTTCTTTCTTTTTTTTATGGAAATCTACTCTTTATTATTAAAGATAGCATGATCTGATTGGGTGCTAAAGATTCATGATTGAATCTAGATTTTATGAAATGAATGAGAAAAAGACAGAATAGTCAAGCAAACTGGAGAGTTTGATTTAATACACTTTATGTTCAAAAAAATTCAAAAAATCTTTTTGTTTTGTAATTAGGAGTATTTTATTAGTCGTAATAGTCTATTATTACTAATAATAATATATCTCTAGAATTGATAAATTAGTATTAAATTACAGTCCAAGAAGTAATAAGTACTTGGGCATGGATTTGTAAACCTGCTATTTGCCAATAGAGATCTTGACCTACTTCTACAGCAGATATCTCAAATAACACATTATATATATGCTTTAATGGAAGATGATATAACCTTCATAATTTCTTTTGTATTCAATACTTTCGATGCAGTGCAAAATAAAAGAAAAATCTGCTTTAGCTAGGGATTGCTTTAGCTAAGGATATTATACATAAGAAAGAAAATGACTTAGAATCTATGTAATTTTTTCTGTTCTGAGGTTTACATATAAATTCAAAATTGATTATAATTCTTAATTGAAAAAGATTTGACTTAAGTAATTGATACTAATTAGTCATAAATCAATTTGATTTTGTTTATCCCATTAAGGAAATGAAACAAAATGGAAGATATTATATCAATTTCAATTGAAATTGAAGAATCCTTCGTTACTTTTTGTTACTTTAAGAAAGATAAAAAAATCCAAAATGAAATAAAGACAAGAATAACTGGAATTCCAAAAAATTCTAGTTAATGGTTCTAATTTGACCTAAATTTTGGAATCTATCACCGGAAATACTTTTCTTATCTATTGAAGAATTCTTCAATAGATAAAGAGAAGAAGTTCTTAATTGAAAGAGTATGTATGTGTTTTGAAATAGAATTCATCAAAGAAAATGATTTCAATTGAATGAATCCAATAAAAACCAGAAATGCTCCCCTTTTTTTTTGAAAAAGATAAGCAAATAAAAAAAAAAAAGAATTGAATTATTTTTATCGATTTTGGATTGGATTTGGCGGCATGGCCAAGCGGTAAGGCAGGGGACTGCAAATCCTTTATCCCCAGTTCAAATCTGGGTGTCGCCTTTTCAACAAGATACTCTCAAGTTTTTTTCTATATCCTACTAATAAGATTTGACAAATTCTTGTCCTGTATAACTAGGGACAAAGAATTTCTTGATACTTTATTTTTCGAATTCCTAGTTCGAGAAAATAGAAAAACTTGTCCAGTGAAATTCAAAAAAATAAAGGAATGGATTTAAGAGTTGTAGTGACAGCTCCTTGTTTTTTCTCTCATAGAAAGAGAGATAGTAAGCTTATCTTAAATAGAAAATATTTAAGATATACAATAATGTATAATTATGTATCTTGTTAATACATTTGGATATCTTTTTTTTCATAAAAAAAGAAAAGAATTTGTATGTAAGATTTGTCCTTAAGGATTAATTCTATCTAGTATTATAGTATTAAGCACTTTCTATTTTTTTATTGGTTTATCAACAGCCTTATAAATTCGAATCCTATTTTGACTCTCCACTATTAATTGGACTATGATTATTGATCAATAATGGAATAATTACTTCATATAAATAGGAGACACAAATCACATGGATTTAGTAAGTTTTGCTTGGGCTGCTTTAATGGTAGTCTTTACATTTTCACTTTCCCTTGTAGTATGGGGAAGGAGTGGACTTTAATTTGAATTAGGAGAATTTTTTGATAAATCAATCGAGTAATCGAATTATATCAATTGTTTCTTTGATCCTTTTATATCAATAATCTTATGAAGCTTTTTTCAATAAAAGCTTGTCTCTCTTTCACAAGATAATCTATAACAAATAGAAAAAACTCTCTACTGCAATAGAATATACTTCTTTCTATCGCAGTAGATAATTCGAATTTGATCATTCGTTTTACTTAAGACTTAGGATTCTCTTTTTTTAATCCCTTTCTTTTATTTCTTTAATGATTGAATTCTTAAGAATTTCCAATTCAAGTTTGAGTCAAATTAATCATTTTGACTAACTGTTTTTACGTAGATAATAAGTAAAAAAGCAGTAGGAACTAGAATGAACAGTGCAGTAGCAATAAATGCGAGAATATTGACTTCCATAATCTCATTTTTCCTTTTTTTTTGTTTTTGCAATAACTCGGGATATAATCCCATAGAAAGGAGATATTAAACTACTATATTAAACTACTATAAATAAATGAAATCCAATAGGATGGCTTGCTTGCATCCTGATAATTTTGAATCGAATCCTTATTTTGAATAAAGTATATCTGATCTATCAAATCGATTCATCGTTGATAATTTATAATTTATATAGTATAGGAAGATCTTTTACCCATACTAATTTGAAAATGGGATTTTTTTATTGGATTAGTCCCTTTCTACTTTTTTTGTCTTATAGCCTACTGTTTGTCTTGCTTATCTTAATAAGATTATCCTTACTTTTTTTTATACTTTTCAATTTCTTATAATTTTCAATTAAATGCGATTAAGGATTTTTATATGATATAGGTCAGTCACACACATATCCAAATAAAGACTATAAGTACGATGGGAATAAAGAAGAGACAAAAAAATCAAATATTCCAAGAAATTAACAGAAAAGGTTGAATTCTTGGTCTTCTCTTTTATTTTAGTAAGTCTCTCCTTTTTCGGATTTGGAATGAAATCTATACATTTCAAATTAAGTAAGTCTGTTATTTGTATTTGAATGAGAATATTAAGCATATACAATACAAAAAAAATCGGGACTAAAAGAGATGTAGTTTAATATGAAAAGTACTTTTTTTGTTAAGGTACTTATACAAAGTTTATTTTTTGATCAAAAAATACAAAGAATAAAACTTTTTATTTTTCTCAAATTTTTAGAAAAAAAAAAGAAAACTTTTATATATCTTTTAAATATTCTTTTATATATCTTTTATATATATAGTAAAATACTATCATTTCATTGATCAAGAACAGTCGAAAAAAAAAGTACGACGAGGGTCGATGGTATAAATAAAAGACTAAATAAATACTATTGATTTGTAGAATCAATATATTATCTCTACCCTATCAATCAATAGATGGTAGTCAAAAAAAATGAGATTTCTGATCAATATTTGTCTGGGTGATAAATGCAAAATGAAAACAAAAGAGATATTCAGTCCAATAATAAATCATTTCAATAATTATGATAATTTAGATCTTGCTTGTTTTCTGCCTCCCTTTTTCGTGGAAAAAGGAAAGAAAAATAGATGAATATTTTGGATTCTAGTTCGGGACTGACGGGACTCGAACCCGCAGCTTCCGCCTTGACAGGGCGGTGCTCTGACCAATTGAACTACAATCCCAGCAAAGCAAGGTGTATGGTATACATATTCATAAGGGTAATATGAATATCATCCCATTCAGCTGTACGAATGTTCAAAATGATAGATGTATTTTGATCATATTCACATATGAATATAGACTATAGTGAGAGTGACACAGATTACTAGTAATCTGTTATTGTTTTACTCAATAATAGATTTATTATCTGTAAGAGGAATAGACTTCTTTTTTCATGAGACTTTCTTAAATTTGAGTAATACTTTATTGATTGAAACTAAAAAAAAACTATCATGAATCGAAATTCTTAGAACTTCGAAATAAAAATTAATGAGAATTCATATTTTATATGCATATAAATACATGAAGTCTTCCCATTAATTTAATGAATGGTTTGACCTTTTATTTCAAGTCCTTAATTAAAAAGAAATTTAAAATATTTAAGGCAATTCTATTATATCATTCATATATAACATATGCATTCATAAAGTAACTTTATTGGGCCGAGCTGGATTTGAACCAGCGTAGACATATCGTCAACGAATTTACAGTCCGTCCCCATTAACCGCTCGGGCATCGACCCTGGGTGGAAGGATTAATTCTAGGTTTAAGGAAGAATTAATCCCAGGTTTCTTAGTAAACCTGGGAGAATGAATCTTAGGTTT